CAATGGGAACGAAAGAACCCACGAATCCGGGGGATTCCATTGAAAAACGAATCTTACTAATTCATTGGGTGGGATGGCGAAATGAACCAGGACCCAATTCATTTATTCTCAAAAGGCATGAAGGAATCCTACAACTGAAATCGATTTGAAAAAGTCAATATTCGCCCGTGAAGTTTTTTAGTAAATTACTTCTATTCTTATTCTTTTTAATAAAAAAAATAAAAGCAAAAAGAACTAACAAAAATACATTCTTCATAAATAAAATTGTTTAAAATGTTTCTAAACCCAAACAAGATATCAAAATTTCGAATTTAAACTAGATTAATTGAAATCTTAAAAAATACAAATACAGGATTCAGTATATTTTACGAATATTCGTAAATTGGAATCGTTTTGGTCGCGAGGAGCCGGATGAGGAGAAACTCTCATGTCCGTTTCTGTAGTAGAGATGGTATTGAGAAAGAACCATCCACTATAACCCAAAAAGAACCAGATTTCGTAAACAACATAGAGGAAGAATGAAAGGAATATCTTCTCGGGGAAGCCGTATTTCTTTCGGTAAATATGCTCTTCAGGCACTTGAGCCCGCTTGGATTACATCTAGACAAATAGAAGCAGGTCGGCGGGCAATGACCCGAAACGTGCGCCGTGGTGGAAAAATCTGGATATGTATATTTCCGGACAAACCTGTTACATTACGACCTACGGAAACACGTATGGGTTCGGGGAAAGGATCCCCCGAATATTGGGTAGCTGTCGTTAAACCAGGTAGAATACTTTATGAAATGGGTGAAGTTGGAGAAAATATAGCCAGAAAGGCTATTTCAATAGCGGCGTCCAAAATGCCTATACGAACTCAATTTATTATGTCAGGTTAGACAGGTAGAACCAACGGAAAAAAGTCTTAGAGATAAAAAAAAAAAGAATTGTGGCTTTCTTTTATTTGAACAAGAATATTTCTTTTTTTTTTTTTACTTCGACTTTCTCTTTGCATTGAAAGACCAGATTCAAAAATAATATGATTCAAGCTCAAACCCATTTGAATGTCGCGGATAACAGCGGGGCTCGAGAATTGATGTGTATTCGAATCATAGGGGCTAGTAATCGCCAATATGCTCATATTGGCGACATTATTGTCGCTGTGATCAAGGATGCATTACCAAACACATCTCTAGAAAGATCAGAAGTGATCAGAGCTGTAATTGTTCGGACTTGTAAAGAACTTAAACGCGACAACGGCATGATAATACGATATGATGACAATGCAGCAGTTGTTATTGATCAAGAAGGAAATCCAAAAGGAACTCGAGTTTTCGGCGCGATTGCCCGAGAATTGAGACAGTTAAATTTCACTAAAATAATTTCATTATCACCTGAAGTATTATAGTATCACATCCGAATCCTACTTAATAGAGTAGAACTCTACTCTATTAAGATTAAGTAGTTATTGACTGAAATAGATAACTTATCCTTAGTAAAAAAAAAGCATGTTGATTAGATCAAAAACGTGGAGAAATGAAAATTTCTCATGGGTAGAGACACTGTTGCTGACGTAATAACCTCTATACGAAATGCTGACATGAATAGAAAAGGGATGGTTCAAATAGAATCGACTAACATCACGGAAAACATTGTTAAAATGCTTTTACGAGAGGGTTTTCTTGAAAACGTGAGAAAACATCAGGAAAACAACAAATATTTTTTTGTTATAACCTTACGACATAGAAGGAATAGAAAAGGAATGTATCCAACTATTTTGAATTTAAAACGGATCAGTAGCCCTGGTCTACGAATCTATTCTAACTATCAACGAATTCCTAGAATTTTAGGCGGAATGGGAATTGTAATTCTTTCTACTTCTCAAGGGATAATGACAGACCGAGAGGCTCGAATGGAAGGAATTGGCGGAGAAATTTTGTGTTATATATGGTAATCCTTCTGATATTTGAATTGTCGCCAGAATTGACTATTTGTCAAAAGAAAAAAGGACGAGTTAATTACTCTTAACTTATTTGATACTTCGAGAGGTTTTAACTAAAATGAAAAAATAGATTCCGAATTCATACGAACTAGGATTAGGTGCTTTGTTTTTAACCATCAGCATTTCTTTGATGAGAATACATTGGGGTTTCAAATTTCAAGAAATTAATTTTCTTCCACTAAGTATATTCAGAATTCAGTTTAGGAATGACAACTATGAAAATAAGGGCCTCCGTGCGTAAAATTTGTGAGAAATGCCAATTGATCCGTAGGAGAGGACGAATTCTAGTAATTTGTTCCAATCCGAGACATAAACAAAGACAAGGATAATCTTTTGAAAATAGACTCTATAACATAAAGTAACCAATACAAAAATAGGATCTGTTTTGACATGAAATGGATATATCCATATACCCCAAATTTATCGTTATAAGATGATAAAGTAAAGTATGGCAAAATCGATACCAAGAACTGGTTCCCAGAGAAATGCTCGGATTGGGTCACGTAAGAATATACAACG